TGAATCTTTAGGCAATTATTATGAGATTTATGGACACTATCTAATAGTAAGAAGTATAAAAAAAGAAATTCTTTTTCTATACATTCGAACCACTGTTGGTCATATTTCTCTTTATCGAGAAATCGAAGAAGCCATACAGGGGTTTTCTCAGGCCTGTTCATATGGTATCTAACTATTAACTAGTAGGCTAAGGAATCCTACGATATAGGAATGCAGACTTCTTCACTTCAACTAGACCCATAGTTCCGGAATTTCTACGCGAATCAAGACTGAAAAAAGGAAGTTTTCCAATCACTGACTCAAACCTATTGTCGAATCGTACTCAGCAGAATATGGAGGTACTTATGGCAGAACGAGCCAATCTGGTATTTCACAATAAAGTGATAGATGGAACTGCCATGAAACGACTTATTAGTAGATTAATAGACCACTTCGGAATGGCATATACATCACACATCTTGGATCAAGTAAAGGCTTTGGGTTTTCAACAAGCTACTGCTACATCAATTTCATTAGGAATTGATGATCTTTTAACAATACCCTCGAAGAGATGGCTAGTTCAAGATGCTGAACAACAAAGTTTTCTTTTGGAAAAACACCATCATTGTGGGAATGTACACGCAGTAGAAAAATTACGCCAATCCATTGAAATATGGTATGCCACAAGTGAATATTTGCGACAAGAAATGAATCCTAATTTTAGAATGACCGACCCCTTTAATCCAGTTCATATAATGTCTTTTTCGGGAGCTAGAGGAAATGCATCTCAGGTACATCAATTAGTAGGTATGAGAGGATTAATGGCGGACCCCCAAGGACAAATGATTGATTTGCCCATTCAAAGCAATTTACGCGAAGGGCTTTCTTTAACAGAATATATAATTTCTTGCTACGGAGCCCGTAAAGGGGTTGTGGACACTGCTGTACGAACATCAGATGCTGGATATCTCACGCGGAGACTCGTTGAAGTAGTTCAACACATTGTTGTACGTCGAATAGATTGTGGCACCGTACGTGGTATTTCTGTGAGTCCTAGAAATGGTATGGTGCCAGAAAGGATTTTTATCCAAACATTAATTGGTCGTGTATTAGCCGATGATATATATATGGGTACGCGTTGTATTGCCACTAGAAATCAAGACATTGGGGTTGGACTTGTAAATCGATTCATAACCTTTCGAGTGCAACCAATAGCTATTCGAACCCCTTTTACTTGTAGGAGTGCATCTTGGATCTGTCGATTATGTTATGGACGGAGTCCTACTCACGGCGACCTGGTTGAATTGGGAGAAGCTGTAGGTATTATTGCAGGCCAATCGATTGGAGAACCGGGGACTCAATTAACATTAAGAACTTTTCATACCGGGGGGGTATTCACGGGGGGTACTGCAGAACACGTGCGATCCCCTTCTAATGGAAAAATCAAATTCAATGAAGATTTGGTTCATCCCACACGTACACGCCACGGACATCCTGCCTTTCTCTGTTCCATAAATTTGTATGTAACTATTGAAAGTGAAGACAGTCGACATAATGTAAATATTCCACCCAAAAGTTTTCTTTTAGTTCAAAACGATCAATATGTAGAATCAGAACAAGTGATTGCTGAGATTCGCGCAGGAACATCCACTTTGAATTTTAAAGAGAAAGTTCGAAAACATATTTATTCTGACTCAGACGGAGAAATGCACTGGAGCACCAATGTGTATCATGCACCCGAATTTACATATGGAAATGTTCATCTATTACCAAAAACAAGTCATTTATGGATATTATTAGGAGAGCCGCCCAGATCTAGTCTAGTTTCACTTTCGATCCACAAGGATCAAGATCAAATGAATGCGCATTCTCGTTCTGTCAAGAGAAATTCTACTTATAACCTCTCGGGAACGAATGATCCATCGAGAGAAAAATTATTTACTTCTAATTTTTCGGATAAAAAAGAAGATAGGGTTCCTGATTATTCAGACTTTGGTCGAACTATAGGTATCGATCGTTGTAATCTCGTAGATCCGACCATTCTCTACCAGAATTCTGATTTATTCTCAAAGAGGCGAAGCAATAGATTCATTATTCCACTCCAATCGATTCAAAAATGCGAGAACGAATTAATACCCCCCTCGGATATCTTGATTGAAATCCCCATCGATGGCATTTTCCGTAGAAATAGTATTCTTGCTTATTTGGACGATCCTCGATACAGAAGAAATAGTTCGGGCATTACTAAACATGGGACTATAGAAACGGGTTTAATCGTCAAAAAAGAGGATTTCCTTGAGTATCAAGGAGGTAAGGAATTTAGGCCAAAATACCAAACGAAAATCAATCGTTTTTTTTTCATTCCCGAGGAAGTGTATATATTATCTGGATCTTCTTCCCTAATGGTACGGAACAATAGTATCATTGGGGTGGATACACAAGTTACTATAAATATAAGAAGCCGGGTGGGCGGGTTGGTCCGAGTGGAGAGAAAAAAAAAAAGAATTGAACTTAAAATATTTTCCGGAGATATCCATTTTCCTGGCGATACAGATAAGATATCCCGACATAGTGGCGTTTTGATACCACCGGGAACAGAAAAACAAAATTCCAAGGAATCAAAAAAATGGAAAAATTGGATCTATGTTCAACGGATCACACCTAGTAAGAAAAAGTATTTTGTTTTAGTTCGTCCTGTCGTTACCTATGAAATAACGGACGGTATAACTTTAGGAACGCTTTTCCCCCCGGATCTGTTGCAGGAAAGGGATAATGTGAAACTTCGAGTTGTCAATTATATCCTTTATGGGAATGGTAAACCAATTCGAGGAATTTCTGATACAAATATTCAATTAGTTCGGACTTGTTTAGTATTGAATTGGGACCAAGACAAAAAAAGTTCTTCTAGTCAAGAAGCTCGTGCTTCTTTTGTTGAAATAAGGGCAAATGGTTTGATTCGACATTTCCTAAGAATCGACTTGCTGAAATCCACTATTTCATATAGCGGAAAAAGGAATGACCCGCCGGGCTCAGGATTTCTCCCCTATAATGAATCAAATTTCACCAATATAAATCCGTTTTCTTCCATTTATTCCAAAACAAGAATTCAACAACCCCTTAATCAAAATAAAAGAACTATTCATACGTTGTTGAATAGAAATAAGGAATTCCAATCGTTGATAATTTTGTCATCATCCAATTGTTTTCGAATGGGTCCATTCAACGATGTAAAATATCACAACCATAATGCAATAAAAGAATCAATTCAAATTACAAAAGATCCTGTAAGTCCAATTAAGAATTTGTCGAGGCCTTTAGGAACAGCCTTTCTAATTGCAAATGTTTATTCACTTTACCATTTAATGATTCATAATCAGATCTTGGTAAATAACTACTTGCAACTTGACAATTTAAAACAGACTTTTCAAGTAATTAAATTTAAATATTATTTAATCGATGAAAATGAAAAAATTGATAACCCCCGTCCGTGCAGTAACATTATTTTCAATTTGAATTGGTATTTTCTCCACCCCAATTATTGTCAAGAAAAATCTACAATAATGAATCTTGGACAGTTTATTTGTGAAAATATATATATAGCCAAAAAAGCACCACACCTAAAATTAAAATCGGGTCAAGTTATACTTGTTCAAGTTGACTCCGTAGTAATACGATCAGCTAAGCCTTATTTGGCTACTCCAGGGGCAACTGTTCATGGCCATTATGGCGAAGTCCTGTACGAAGGAGATACTTTAATTACATTTATATATGAAAAATCCAGATCTGGTGATATAACCCAAGGGCTACCAAAAGTAGAACAGGTGTTAGAAGTGCGTTCGGTTGATTCAATATCGATAAATCTAGAAAAAAGGGTTGAGGGCTGGAACGGACGTATAACAAGAATTCTTGGAATGCCGTGGGCATTCTTGATTGGTGCTGGGCTAACTATAGTGCAAAGTCGTATCTCTTTAGTTAATAAGATCCAAAAGGTTTATCGATCCCAAGGAGTGCAGATTCATAATAGGCATATAGAAATTATTGTACGTCAAATAACATCAAAGGTCTTGGTTTCCGAAGAGGGAATGTCTAATGTTTTTTCACCGGGGGAACTAATTGGATTGTTACGGGCGGAACGAATGGGGCGCGCGTTGGAAGAAGCGGTTTGTTACCGAGCCCTCTTATTGGGCATAACAAGAGTGTCTCTCAATACTCAAAGTTTTATATCCGAAGCAAGTTTTCAAGAAACTGCTCGAGTTTTAGCAAAAGCAGCTCTCCGGGGGCGAATCGATTGGTTGAAAGGCCTGAAAGAGAACGTTGTTTTGGGGGGGATGATACCCGTTGGTACAGGGTTGAAAGGGTTGGTACCCTCTTCAAAACAAGACAACAGGGGCTCTTTGGAAATGGAAACAAAAAAAAACAACCTATTCGAGGGGGAAATGGGAGATATTTTGTTTCACCACAGAAAATTATTTGATTCTTTCTTTTCAAAGAATTTCCACGATAGACCAGAACAATCATTTATAGGATTTCATGATTCCTAAAAGTGAAAAGTCGATTCATCTTTTTGATTATCTGTATATGTATTTAGTACAGTCATTTGAATAGTAAAGCAATAGAAAAGAAGAATGGCTTATTCGTCTATCTACGGCCAATCTATGGTAGAAGAAAAGGTTCCATCGGAACAATTCTTTATTTCATTTCGGGGTTTCTCGTCTCTTTAAAAAAAAAGGGGGTGAAATGGCAAGAAGATATTGGAACATTAACTTGGAAGAGATGCTGGAGGCGGGATTAAATATATGACAGGGTTACCTGATATTGTGATCATCGTTGATCAGCATGAAGAATATACGGCCCTGCGGGAGTGTATCACTTCGGGAATTCCAACAATTTGTTTAATCGATACAAATTGTGACCCCGATCTTGCGGATATTTCGAGTCCAGCGAACGATGACGCTGTCTGTATCTTCAATCCGTTTAATTCTTAATAAATTAGTATTCACAATTAGTGAGGGCCGTTCTAGCTATATAAGAAATCCTTGATTAATAATTGATTAATAATAAGTTAAATAATTTTTCCTTCGAAAATCCGATAGATTTATGGAATCGGTTATTTTTTATGAATTTTTTAAAATAGATAAAAATAACTGGGGACATTATGTGATTAGGTAGTATTCAAAACAGGAGTTGGTATTAAAAATATCTGATTCAAGTAGACAAAGAGATGGTTGAATCAAAATAATTTTTTTAAAAGTTCGATTTTTTTCAGAGGGCAGTATGAATGTACTAGCATATTCCATCAACACACTAAAAGGGTTCTATGATATATCCGGCGTGGAAGTAGGCCAACATTTCTATTGGCAAATAGGGGGTTTCCAGGTACATGGCCAAGTACTTATTACTTCTTGGGTTGTAATTGCCATCTTATTAGGTTCAGTTACTATAGCTGTTCGGAACCCACAAACCATTCCGACTGGGGGTCAGAATTTCTTCGAATATGTTCTTGAATTCATTCGGGATGTGAGTAAAACTCAAATTGGAGAAGAATATGGCCCCTGGGTTCCTTTTATTGGAACTATGTTTTTATTTATTTTTGTTTCGAATTGGTCAGGGGCCCTTTTACCCTGGAAAATAATAGAATTACCTCATGGAGAGTTAGCCGCACCTACGAATGATATAAATACTACTGTTGCTTTGGCTTTACTCACGTCAGTGGCGTATTTCTATGCAGGTCTTACCAAAAAAGGATTAAGTTATTTTGGGAAATATATTCAACCAACCCCAATCCTTTTACCCATTAACATCTTAGAAGATTTCACAAAGCCGTTATCACTTAGTTTTCGACTTTTCGGGAATATCTTAGCGGATGAATTAGTAGTTGTTGTTCTTGTTTCTTTAGTACCTTCAGTGGTTCCCATCCCTGTTATGTTCCTTGGATTATTTACGAGTGGTATTCAAGCTCTTATTTTTGCAACTTTAGCCGCAGCTTATATAGGTGAATCTATGGAGGGCCATCATTGAAATAGTCTTTTTTGCTTAGTGCAAAGCAATGCATATGTGGCTCAAGATGATTTACTTAACGAATAGAAATATACAAGACTCTATATACGCTAGAAAGAAAGAGGAACAAAAAAATCAAAAATTACGATCTTAGAAAGTTGTAAAAAAAAAAAAAATTTCATGAACTTAGATCAATAAAATAATATTTTTCTATGCAATAATTTGTGCTAATCCATTTTATTTTCCCATTTATATTCTATTCCGTTGGCATAATGATAAACAAAACGGAAGGGAAAAAAGAATTTTCAAAAAACGAGATTCCTAAAAAAAATGGATTGATTCTCAAATCCGATTGAATCTAATGGTTTACGTTATGGAAGAAAGACATGTATATGTGATATTAGGTATTGCTAGTTATATATGAACTAAAGAAATATTTCATTTGACTCACCACTGCGTGGGGACTTCCAATAGAAGTCCTTTCATATCGTTGTGGCTGTAAATTGGTTGAAAAAAAGAAATGAAATAAAGCAAAAACGTAAGAATTGAAATAGCAGTTCGGAACCAAGAAATGGAACAACTAAAGGTCTATGGATTCACAAAAACCTTGTGAATAGAAAGGAAAAAAGAGGTATCGAAGTAGTTCTGATGATTCAATAATATTCTTACTTAAATTCGAAATTCTTAGTTACTTCGACTGGGTGAATCCTATTGATGAAATAATTAAGTCCTAATTAAATTCATTGGTTGATTGTATCATTAACTATTTCTTTTTGTTGGTACGAGGAATTTATCATGAATCCACTGGTTTCTGCTGCTTCCGTTATTGCTGCTGGATTGGCTGTAGGGCTTGCTTCTATTGGACCTGGAGTTGGTCAAGGGACTGCTGCGGGTCAAGCCGTAGAGGGTATCGCAAGACAACCTGAGGCAGAGGGAAAAATAAGAGGTACTCTATTACTTAGTTTAGCTTTTATGGAAGCTTTAACGATTTATGGATTGGTTGTAGCACTAGCACTTTTATTTGCGAATCCTTTTGTTTAATCTTATCGGTATTGGTTGAGAAAATAACTTATGGTAAGGGCTGATTTACAGATCAGGAGTTTAGTATACCTACTCGCTTTCATCCTTCCCTTTCATAGTCCAAGGGAAATTTTTTTTTATGAGGTGTTGCAACAATCGAGTGGCAGTTCATACTTTATAACTCCAAAAGTTTTTGACTCGAATTTCAAAAAAGAATTGAAAAGAGTGGGCAAAGCGATAGAAAAAGAACTCTTGTCAATTTTTTAGTCTATCTATAAGAGGAGATTATATGAAAAATGTAACCGATTCTTTCGTTTCTTTGGGCTACTGGCCATCTGCCGGGAGTTTCGGATTGAATACCGATATTTTAGCAACAAATCCAATAAATCTAAGTGTAGTGATTGGTATATTGGTCTTTTTTGGAAAGGGAGTGTGTGTGAGTTGTTTATTTCAAAATATAGGCTGGATCCGATCAGCTGTGCCTTTTTCCATTATAACTAGGAA